AGGAACTATTTATTTAATTTGATTGCTGGATCCAAAAAAAAAATAGAATGGTCTTATTCAAAACGCCTCGTTATTTTTAACCAATTATGTGCTTCAATATAATTCCCTGGAGTAAGCGCTATAGCTTGTTTCCAATACTCAGCAGCTTGATTGAACCAAGCCTCCGCAATTTCCGAATCGCCTTGTAGAATGGCCTGTTCTCCCCGGTCGGAATAGGTTAGTAAATTCCCTCCCTTAGAACCGTACTTGAGAGTTTCCTACCTCATACGGCTCAGCAATCAATTCTTTTTGCGTCCCATCTTCTCTTAATCTATCCTATGCTAACTGAATGAAATTTATCATCAATCTATTCTATTTTCTCTTGGGTTAACCAGAAGATGTTTATTGCATAAGTTTCCAAATCTAATTTGGTTCAATGATTAGTTTTCTCTTTTCTCCCACCTTCAGAAGAATGAAGCATAGATATCCCCTGATATCGTTCTAATTTTCTGAAAGGTAACTATCTCGATTTCGTATTTCATATATGTTATATGAGATTTATATTTATATAGAATCTTTGAAAAAGACTTTCCTCCGTTAAGAAAAAATAACTTACTATCTTTGGGATCTGATGCTACACCGCTGCTCAATACTTTAGTAGATCAACTCTATTACATAAGTTGATATCTCACCCATATCATGACATAAGTAAGCAGTTCTTAACTTTATTTACCAAATAATAGCTTACTAATGGATCTTTACGGTGCTTTCTCTATCAATTCGACTCTTTATCCATAGAGTATAGTATATAGGCCATACCTATTTCTTCCGATTTTTTTGGTTCTCGCGAAGTCTTTTTCCTTGCTACAGCTGATAAAAATCGTTACTTTGGACGATTCATATGTAGAAAGCCTATCTTTTTTCTAGTATTTACTAGACGATTAAATATTTTTTTTTCTTTATATAGTGAAGATAGTCGCACGTAATGACAGATCACGGCCATATTATTAAAAGCTTGTGGTAAAAATGGATTTCGTTCTAGTGCCCGGAAATAATATTCCAAAGCTTTTGTATGCTCTCCGTTGCTTGTGTGTATAAGACCTATGTTATAGAGTATATAACTTCGATCATAGGGATCAATTTCTGATCGCGTAGCTTCATAATAATTCTGTAAAGCTTCTGCATAATTTCCTTCGGATTGAGCCAACATCCGTTACGGTCGTTCATTCTAGTAAAAGAATCTCCGTTCCAGAACCGTACGTGAGATTTTCATCTCATACGGCTCCTCCCTTCTGTGCATAGTACTAAGAGGAATAATTCATGTAATCAAATTTTAACTATTCTCATTATGAACTGACAGGAGCTGGTATTTTTACAAGAAATTTCTAGCCAGCCTTCTCACAAGAGGTTTTTTCTTAACACCAATTATATTAGTGCTATATAAAAATGGTAACTCCAAAGATTTCTTTGTACTCAACGCTTACGATTTCCAGGAATTAGTCACTTCAACGATCTTTGATGGTTATACGGGTACCAAAAGTACGAATAAGATGGATCTTTGTTTTCCTAACCATTCTTTTTAGTCCCGATACCGATAAGGAAAAGGGTTATTTATAACAAAGTTTTTATGTTGTTGATTCCTAGGTGTAGTGCTTTTTCCCCGATGCCACCTAATTGGTACTAAATGAAGTAGTATTGACTTCCAATACAGAACCTATAGATGTAACCTTTCGCTCAATACTAAAATCAATAATTGAAGCATCTAAGGCTGCATCAATCGAGGATACACGACAGAAGGAATTGATCTATCTCTAAACTTCACCTTCACCAAGCGTAGGTTTCTTTTACTAATTTTTTTTTTATTCCTAAATTAAATACGTTCTTTTTCTCGTAAAACTGAGGGGTAAAAAAAAAAAACAAGAAAAAATCAAATCGCACCATCTCTATAATAGGTAAATGCCTTTTTTTCTCCTGAAGTTGTCGGAATTATTCGTAATAAAATATTGGCTACAATTGAAGAGGTCTTATCAATAAAATTTCCATTTATTCGAGATCTAGGCATAATTAGCAATTAATTAGATAATTCTTCTTATCCCCCTTCGGGGAAAATGATCCCACAAAAAAAGGAATTGTACAGTACAAAATAACATAAAAACAGACTGATTGGAAAATAAATTTTTTATTATAGAACCATCGGGCGGTTATACATGTACTACAATTAAGATGAAGGACTCGCTATTCATTCGGGTTTTGGTCAAGAATAACATTCTGTAGGAGAGATGGCCGAGTGGTTCAAGGCGTAGCATTGGAACTGCTATGTATACTTTTGTTTACCGAGGGTTCGAATCCCTCTCTCTCCGTTTCTTTTAATTCATCAACGTTACCGACTAAAATGTATGATACAATGTATCAAATAAAATAAGAATCGATATCATTATTATAACGGTAAGACCTTTATTTACTTAAATTACTTATTTAATAGAGATTCGCTATCCCTAATTAATCCCTGTGATAGGTAAAATACAAATAGAAATATCGTATTGATATTGAAAATAAAAAAAAAAATAATTCTATTGCCGATCCTTTTTTGATACGTGAATGAGACAGGGCACAAGGTACTTTATTTACTTCAGCGAAAGGAATCAAAATTGGTATGAACCTTGCTTTTTTATTTTCGTTAGAATCAAGTCTGACGGGAATAATATTCTACAACCAACAACTCATTTATTTTCAGACCGATCCATTTACTATCTATTATTTGATTTACAAATCCTTTATATTGTAAGGAGTCAATAGTCAAATGTTTTGGCAATTCCCCGTGGGGGGATGAAACAAGATGATTTTGAATCAGAGCTTTTGATCTTTCTTTATCCTTCGTAGTAATAATATCTCGGGGTTTGCAACGATAACTTGGTATATCCACTATACGACCATTAACTAAAATGTGTCTATGGTTAACTAATTGTCTGGCTCCAGGAATGGTCGAAGCCATACCTAATCGAAAAAGGATGTTATCCAAACGCATCTCAAGTAGTTGTAGTAAAACCTGGCCTGTTGACCCTTTGGCTTTTCCAGCAATATGCACATATTTAAGTAATTGTCGCTCTGTCAGACCATAATGAAAACGCAATTTCTGTTTCTCTTCTAAACGAATACGATATTGTGATCTTTTTCCAGAGCGCAATTGGGTTTGAAGATCACTTCTGGATCTGGGTCTTTTACTAGTTAGTCCCGGTAAAGTCCCCAGCCGGCGTATTTTTTTGAAACGAGGTCCTCGGTAACGAGACATATAAATATAAAGGCTCCTTTTTGATTCATTTTTATTTAACAAAAAAATCTAAATTAAGACTGAACTAAAGGATCAGCAAAGCAAAACTCAATTTACTAAAGTCCTACAAAACATAATAAAAGAAATTTTATCAATATTCGGATTTTTTGTATATATAGGAAATTCAAGCAAAGGTTACGTTTTACAATTTCTTCTGTAGAGATATAATTGTTCTAGTCAACTTTTTTATTCATAGCTATAGCTGCAAGTTCCCATGACATAATAGATTGTTGACCCGACATTTAGAGAAAGCGAGAGTAGAGATTTTCAATCATGGAAATAAAAAAATCGATAAAGAAAAAGAGCCGGCTATCGGAATCGAACCGATGACCATCGCATTACAAATGCGATGCTCTAACCTCTGAGCTAAGCGGGCGGATAGGATATAAGAATAAGAGCAATAGTGTATAGGAATACAGGAAACTATCGGATCTTAGCTATTACCTAGTGATTCTTATTATTTTTTTATTTCATTTATGGATTATTTAAATTTCTTCTATTTATTAGTTATTAGTTATATATTTTCTATTCTATTTTTCTATTTAGAAAATAGAAAATAAAACTATTTAGATCTAGATATATTATAAGATAATCTATATTATATTATAAGATAATCTATATATCTATATACTAGATATATTCTATATATATACATATATATAGAATAAATAATAATATAATTAAATATAATATAAAAATATAAATAGAAAAATAGAATAGAAATATAAAATAAATTAAATTCCATATTATATGAAAATAAAAAGAATGAATATCGACCGTTTCACTATTAAAAACTGCACTGTAAAAATGAAGGAGGAGGAAAGACATATAGATATGTGGGATATATCTATCCATATTGAATTGCGGATACATCAATGATAAAATTGTTTTGTATTGAAACAAATAAAGTTCATCCAATAGAGATGAAATGATAGAATATAAGAATATATAATAATATATATATATAATATATATATATATAATATAGGGTGGGCAAAAAAATAAAATAACAGCATACACTTTTTCAATATTGGAATCATTACCTAATGAATTCAATAGTGCCAAGATAAATTAAAGAGGTGGATGGAATTACAACTGAATCCTTGTCTCAAAGTAAAGGGGGATATGGCGAAATTGGTAGACGCTACGGACTTGATTTGATTGAGCCTTGGTATGGAAACCTGCTAAGTGGTAACTTCCAAATTCAGAGAAACCCTGGAAATAAAAAAGGGCAATCCTGAGCCAAATCTTTGTTTTGAGAGAAAAAACGATGGAAAATGAGAATAAAAAGGGATAGGTGCAGAGACTCGATGGAAGCTGTTCTAACGAATGAAATTGACTATGTTACGTTAGTAGCTAAAATCCTTCTATCGAAATGACATAAAGGATAACCTTAATATGCCTAATACGTACGTATACAAACTGACATAGCAAACGATTAATCACAACCCAAATCTTAGATCGAATCCTCTATATATGAAAATATAAAGAAAATATAAATATTCTAATATTATATTATATATATATAATATAAGATTATTCTATTATTATATTTAATTATATTATTATATTTAATATATTCATAATTAGATATATATATATATGAATAATCTATATATTTATTATATATTTATTCATTCTATTATTCTAATTATTTTCTAATTTAATAGAATATAGAATATAATTCTAGAATAATATTTATAAATATTATTTATATATGATATATGATTTTATATATTCTTTATTTCTTATTTATATTACTATTAATATAAGTAATAGTAATATAAGTTACTATAAGTAATAGTAATATAAGTAATAGTATGAGATAAGGATCTATAGAAACCCTCTATTAATTAGAATGATAGAGATCCAAAAATCTATGAAAAATTGAAGTTGAAAAAATAATCGAATTCGAATATTCAGTGATCAAATGATTCATTCCAGAGTTTGATAGATCTTTTAAAGATTAATCGGACGAGAATAAAGAGAGAGTCCCATTTTACATGTCAATACCGACAACAATGAAATTTATAGTAATAGGAAAATCCGTCGAATTTTTAAATCGTGAGGGTTCAAGTCCCTCTATCCCCAATAAAAGCCCATTTTACTTCCTCGCTATTTATTTATCCTCATCCTATTTTTTTTCATCAGTGACTCAGTTTAAACAAATTGAATCATTCATAATTTTTTTCCTTACATTTACAAAAAAAGTCTTATTTTTGAAGAGATAATAAATTCAGGGGCTAGGTCCAATTTGTTAAGATTTTATTTTTTAGTTATTTTCATTGACATAGATATTAAGTACTCTGCTAGGATGATGCACGAGAAAAGGTCGGGATAGCTCAGTTGGTAGAGCAGAGGACTGAAAATCCTCGTGTCACCAGTTCAAATCTGGTTCCTGACACGTGAATAATGTATCGGATAGATATTTATACCTCATACAAATTAAATTAATTCATTGAGACAGATCGGGATAGATATTCTTTACTTTCTTTTTCATTTTTATTTTTTCCTCTCTGTTCATACTTTTATTATTCCAAAAGTATGTTAAAATTTCGTATAGATTTCAAATCTAATAGCTAAAAAAAAAGGATTCAATCAAAGAGTGGAAGGATAGGAATAGAAAGGATGTATTTCAGACACAGTACAAATAAACTCATATTCTTCGCATTTTACATTTCTTAATTTCGTCTCTTCTGTCTTTTCTTTCAAATTTCATATTTTTTTGTCACTCTTGTTCAAGTTACTTTCTGGGATCCCCACTAAGTGATGTGCGCGGTACAAAGTTCATGGTGCAGAATTATTTTGACTAAGACTATTGTTTCTGCTCATACGAAATGTATATTAGATGATATCTTCCCAATTGGGGAAGAGCAATGAAACAACAACTGGTACCATAGAGAAGTGGCCATAAACTGGAAAGTCTTGACCAATTCGAGAGATCATTCGATGTAGTTGAAATAATTGAATTGGGGGTTGTTTGGTTAAGTAATGGAAACTCAACCAAAATCATAACTGTTTCAATATAATCCTTTCCTTCCCTTTTATTTTGATTGTCTAAATATTAAGCTAAGACCATTCCAACGCTCCTTTTCGCCATGCATAAACTGAACCCACAATTGGGATAAGCACGAAAATGAAAGCTTCTATAAATACGGATACACCCAATACATCAAAGCTCATTGCCCATGGATAAAGAAAGACCGTTTCAACATCAAAAACAACAAAAACTAGAGCAAACATGTAATAGCGAAGTCGGAATTGTACCCAAGCATACCCCATGGGTTCTATACCTGATTCATAACTAGAAAGATTTTATGGACCTTCCCTAATCGGGTCTAAAATTCCAGAAATGACAAATGCCAAGATAGGAATAATGCTTTATATTATTAGGAATGCCCATAAAATATCATATTCGTAAAGCAGAAACATAAAAGTACTCCTATAAATGTGGAATAGTCTGAATTATTCCATTTGAATTAGAATTTTCAATTAAGATTTTCAATTCAATTAAAAACAATGAAAAAAAAAGTGTTAACTCTTTGATCATGGACAGGAAAAATATCATATGTAATTCATTCATGAAAGTGTATGAAGAGAGATGGGTATTTGATCCGAGATTTTACAAATACCAATTGGGTCCGTTGTAATGAATTATTGTGTTTATTTTATTGTTCCTATTACTACTCAAAATTATCTACAAAACAAAAATGGAATGTATTAGGGCTATACGGACTCGAACCGTAGACCTTCTCGGTAAAACAGATAAAACTGATTATTATCGAAATGATTCGAACTGTTTCAAAGACCCAACATGCATTTTGTTGCATTGGGCTCTTTCATCAACTGATGTAAAGATCAGTTAGTCCACCATATTTTTTCTTTATAGGAAGATAATAAGATAATGAGATGGCTCCATGTGCTCTGATTCATTATTTATATCCTGATCTAGGAGCAATACCAAAGTTTTTCAAAGAAGGGTGACCTTTATTTAGGTCTGCCTTCGGCCTAGATCAACCTAAGTGAAATGCAGTCTCTATCGCTCCGCTGCAAGAGTAAAATATGAGACTTAATACACCTAAAAGCTCATAGGACGAAAAGAGGTTCTTTTGAGATCCTTATACTCATTATGCCTGGCATTGAATGGACTGAGCATTTACCTTACAATGGCAAGTTCTATTTGATTTGTCACCGGAATTCGCACCTGAACCGGATCAAACCAAATTTGTCAGGCTATTTTTCTCTTGTTCTCTCGAATCTACGGAGTAAGACATCGACTTCTTAAAAAGATCAATTATGGTCATTGCATAATTGGCTCCCTTGAAAAACATTGGCGCACGTGTAAACGAGGTGCTCTACCTAACTGAGCTATAGCCCTTGTCATAACTATTTTAACATAGAGACAATTTCTTGTCAAGAAGAGTATTCCATAATCCTACATGATAACTCTCTGATCCGTTTATGTTTACTGGTAAAAGATTGATATTGCTTAGAATACATATATTACCTATAATCCATCGAAGTGATGGAGATCCTTTTTGTGGTGATAAATGACCTACTTAACCCAGTGGTTAGAGTATTGCTTTCATACGGCGAGAGTCATTGGTTCAAATCCAATAGTAGGTAGAACTTATTAGATACCGGATTCCATGGTATCTAATAAGTTTTTCTACCCATCCTATTTTTTTCGTTATATCATCAGATTAATTAGACTTCATTGTCTTCAATTTGTGGAATCAAGATGTAGTGTGTAGTGTATAATAAAGAATTTATTTTGATTCAATGTATTGACTACTGATAGGAAGAAATCACTTTGACAGCTTCTACTCGTGTTCTAGCTCGTCTGAGAGCTAGATTTGCCTCAATTGCTTGTCTCTTACCCTCAGCTCTACTCAAGTTAGCTTCAGCTATTTCAAGAGTTTTTTGAGCTTCTTGTGGATCAATGTCAGTACTAATTTCCGCACCATTTCCTAAAATGGTGATCTCATTATTACTTATTCTAGCGAAACCGCCCATAAGAGCCACCGTTAACCATCGGTCGTTTAGCCGTATTCTCAAAAGACCTATATCTACAGCCGTGGCAATGGGGGCATGGTTTGGTAATACCCCAATTTGTCCACTATTAGTAGATAAAATAATCTCTTTAACTTTGGAATCCCAAATCATTCGATTAGGAGTCAGTACACAAAGATTTAAGGTCATTTCTTCAATTTGCTCTCCTCTTCTAAGTTCATAGCTTTCGCGGTAGCTTCATCGATGTTACCCACCAAATAAAAGGACTGCTCGGGAAGACCGTCTAATTCTCCAGAAAGGATGAATTGAAAACCCCGAATTGTTTCTGCGAGACCAACATATTTCCCTGGAGAACCAGTAAAGACTTCTGCCACAAAGAAGGGTTGTGATAAGAAACGTTCAATCTTGCGTGCTCTTGCTACAGTTAAACGATCTTCTTCGGATAATTCGTCCAACCCAAGGATAGCTATAATGTCCTGAAGTTCTTTGTAACGTTGTGAAGTTTGCTTAACCCTTTGCGCAGTTTCATAATGTTCTTCGCCAACGATCCGAGGTTGTAACATAGTTGACGTTGAATCCAAGGGATCTACTGCTGGATAAATACCTTTGGCAGCTAATCCTCTTGATAATACGGTAGTAGCATCTAAATGTGCAAATGTCGTGGCAGGAGCAGGGTCGGTCAAATCATCCGCAGGTACATAAACTGCTTGGATCGATGTTATGGATCCTTCCTTGGTAGAAGTAATTCTTTCTTGCAAAGAACCCATTTCCGTACTAAGGGTAGGTTGATAACCCACTGCAGAAGGCATTCTACCTAATAAGGCAGAGACTTCGGACCCTGCTTGAACGAAACGAAATATATTGTCGATGAATAGAAGTACGTCTTGCTCATTAACATCCCGGAAATATTCCGCCATGGTTAGGGCAGTCAAGCCAACTCTCATACGAGCTCCTGGCGGTTCATTCATTTGACCATAGACTAGAGCCACTTTGGATTCTGCAATATTTTTTTCATTAATCACCCCAGATTCTTTCATTTCCATGTAGAGATCATTTCCTTCACGAGTACGCTCACCTACTCCGCCAAATACGGATACGCCTCCGTGAGCTTTGGCAATGTTGTTGATCAATTCCATGATGAGTACTGTTTTACCCACTCCAGCTCCCCCAAATAGTCCGATTTTTCCTCCACGGCGATAGGGGGCTAAAAGATCCACTACTTTAATCCCTGTTTCAAAGATTGAAAATTTTGTATCTAACTGTATGAAGGCGGGTGCAGATCTATGAATAGGAGATGTTGTTCGAGTATCGACAGGACCTAAATTATCAACGGGCTCTCCAAGAACGTTGAAAATTCGTCCGAGAGTAGCTCCCCCGACTGGAACACTTAGAGGAGCTCCCGTGTCAATCACTTTCATTCCTCTCATCAGACCATCTGTAGCACTCATAGCTACAGCTCTCACTCGATTATTTCCTAATAATTGTTGTACTTCACAAGTTACATTAATTTGCTGACCAACAGTATCTCGACCTTTAATTACCAAAGCATTATAAATATTAGGCATCTTGCCCGGTGGAAAAATGACATCCAGTACTGGGCCAATAATTTGAGCGACACGTCCTAGGTTTTGTTCTTTAAGTGTAGAAACCACAGGATCATAAGTAGTGGGATTGCTTCTC